ATATTAATAATTTATAAAAGTATTGATGGTAATCATAAAATAAATATTGCTCCTGTAATGTTTACTATAATAGATAAAGTAAAGAATATAGAGTTTTTATAAATAAGTAGAGAATTTGGGTTTAGAAAATTTGATGATTTTGTTGATGATCTAAAGAAGAATGTAAAAAATAGTATTAGATAATAAAATAAACTAATTAAAGATCCTAAAATTAAGAAAATAAGGATTGTTGGTTCTACTAGAAATAATTCTGTGATAATTAACCATTTTCCTGCAAAACCAATTAGTGGAGGTAGGCCCCCAAGTGATAAAATTAGGACTCTGAACAGCATTTTTTCATTTAAGTTTCTAAATGAAGAGTAAGAAAGTTGTCGGAATTGTCTTTTTTCTTTTAGTCATAAAAAATAAAAAAGGAAGACGGAAATTGTAAAGTAAATAATAAAGTAAATAATTATTGAAGTATAATTAAACATTCCTCCTGCTACTATTCATCCAAGATGATTGATAGAAGAATACGCTAAAAGGGCTCGGATTTGAGTTTGGTTTATTCCTCCTAATCCTCCAATTAAAGAAGAAATAGCACAACATATAAGCAGAATAAAAGAATTCTGACCTATTACTATTAAAATAAGAATAAGAGGGGCAATTTTTTGTCAGGAGACTAGAATGAGAGCTGAAATTCATGAAATTCCAGATATTACACTTGGAAGTCAAAAATGAAATGGGCTAAGACCTATTTTAATTAGTAGACTGATTAGTAATAGAATTCTAAATAAAGGTATTTTATCTATAAAATAATGTGATGATATAATTGAATTACTTGAAGATAAACCAAAGTTTGATCAAGAAAGAGTAGTATTGCTTGTAAGTATTCTTCTTAGAAGAAGAAGGCCTGAGCCTATAGATTGAATAATAAAGTATTTTACTCTAGATTCAATTTCTAAAGTAGTTCTCCCGTATACTAACATAGGGATAAATCCTAATAAATTAATTTCTAGCCCTGCTCATACCCCAATCCAATGGGAGGAAGATACAGAAAAAATGGTTCCTAATGTTATTAGTAATAAGAAAATAAAATTGTAAGGAACATAAATATTCATAAAAAAAGGAATGGAGTTGAACCACTCAAAATAAAGTTAGCAGCCCTATTTTATCCCCGATCTTTTTTATTTAGCTCAATCTAAAGAACCTTCTCGTCACTCATGAAGTAAGCCGACAATTAGAATAAGTAAAAATATAATTCCTCCAATTAAGGCTCTTAAAGATATATTTATTCTAAGAGTTGAAATAATAGGAAATAAAAGAACAATTTCAACATCAAAAATTAAGAAAATAACAGCAAGAAGAAAGAAACGTAGTGAGAATGGAAGTCGTGCTGACCCTATTGGATCAAATCCACATTCAAAAGGTGAGGATTTTTCTCGGTCCGAGATTCCTCGGTAGGATAAAATGAATCCTAAGAATAAAACTACAATTGGGATGATTACTGCAATAATTCTGGAAATTAAAAGGGATATCATAAATATTGAAGAGATTTTAACTCTTATTTTCTACGCCATCAATGTAGCCCGTTCTGCCGGCGCAATATTGAAGACTAAACAGGTAGATACTATTCTACATCTTCCTAATTAACAGTTAGGCGCTAAGCTTCAGCTTCTATTTAGAACAGACAAGGGGAAGTAATATCACCATTATTATGGGCCGAAACCATACGCAATTTTTCGCTTCTTGACTATGGCAAAAGAAACATGAAGTTTCATTTATTGAATGCAAATCAATCCTTTTATCTTAAAGTATTTTGCCATTATGCTTAATTCTCTTAACAATAGCTAATGTAATAAAATGAAGGTAGCGAAGAGTTATTTTTTAAATTGTTAAAATACTCTGCTACTTATTTTTTTATAAAAAAAAAATGCATTTTTTTAAAAAATGCAAAGCTGTTGAATTAGCCTTGTAATTTTTTTGTAAAAAAAAAATCGTTTTTTTTGGCCCTTAGAAATTTACCAGGATGAAAATTGTCAAAAAAAAAAAAAAAAAAAAAAAGCAATTTTTAAAAATTCGCTTTTAAAATTCGGCTTAAATTTTTCAAAAATATCAAAAAAAAAGGGGGGGGGGCCTATCTCTCCTCCAAAACAGGCCCTTTCTGCCGGATTACGAAGAAAATAAGGTGATTTAAAGCCGTTTTAAAGCCATTTTAAAACTAAATTTTATATTTCACTTTTTTTATTAGAAATTTTAGCATGTCTAAAAAAAAAAAAAAGTTGTCAAATATACCAAAATTTTTTAGCTAAAATTTCTAAGTGAGGACTCGCAAATTCTGGCCTAAATCCCTAAGCGATTTTTTTTATATACTCATTAAGGATAATGATTATCTTATCGTGGTTAGATTAAAAATCTAATGCTTAGTCTCAGCCACTTAATGATAAATATATTAACTTCCTCATCAATAAATAGATACATAGAGAAACAATCACACTACATCCACAAAGTGTCAATATCATGCAGCAGCTTCAAAGCCAAAATGATGTCCTCTTGAAAATTGATACGATCATGCTCGTGCTAAACATACTATTAAGAAAGTCGTTCCAATAAGTACATGGAGTCCGTGAAATCCTGTAGCTACGAAGAAAGTAGAACCGTAAATTCCGTCTGCAATTGTAAATGAGGCTTCAATATATTCTCCTGCTTGAAGGTATGTAAAGTAAACTCCTAATATACATGTTGCTAAAAGACCTATGATAGAATTATTACGGTTACTTTCTATTAATCTATGATGTGCTCATGTTACGGTTACACCTGATCCTAAAAGTACAGCAGTATTAAGAAGGGGAATTTGGAATGGATTTAATGGATAAATTCCTGTTGGAGGTCAACATGATCCTAGATCTGTAACAGGAGCTAATCTTCTATGAAAGTAAGCTCAGAAAAAGGCGAAGAAGAATAACACTTCTGAAGTAATAAATAAAATTATCCCTCAACGAAGTCCTTTAGAGACATTTCTTGTATGATGTCCTTGAAAAGTAGCTTCGCGAATTACATCTCGTCATCATTGAATAATAGTAACTACTACTAGAACTAGGCCTATAATTATAAGACTTGATGAATGACCATGGAACCATCTGGTCCCACCAACTGTTAGAAATAGAGCTCCTATTGAGCCGGTAAATGGTCATGGACTGTATTCAACCAAATGAAATGGGCTTCGAGTCATATACACCTGCTACTACGAAGTAGACTAAGTGCTTGGAAGGCACTTGTACTGGTTATACTACGGGTGCGATATATGCTATTAGAGTATAAAACATATGTTTTTTTTATATACTATAGTTTGTGTGATTATATTATAAAATAGGTTTATGCGTACCCACACACACACACACACACACACACACACACACACATATATATATAATATATATATATGTATGTATGTATGTATATGTATATAGATTAATGTAAAGATAAATGTTTATAAGAATAATTATTTATACTATATAGATAAATAAAATTAGGTATAATAATTATAAATTTAAACAAATATTGTTTTATATAAATTACTACTATGGTGTAAATAGCACAGTAAGTTTTCATCTTACAAGAATAATATAATTTATTTGTAGTCCCTTTTGTAATATAGTGTAAGGTGCACAAAGAATTTTGATTTCTTATGATGAGGTTCAATTCCTTTTATTGCAAACAAGATTTTAAGTTAATAAAACTAAAAGTTTTCAAAGCTTTAAATAAGAATTGATTTTCTTAAATCTTGTGTAAAATGGCTGAGTGGATAGGCGATAGATTGTAGCTCTATTAACGGAGTTAATTCTTCTTTTACAAAGTATTGTAGTTGAAAGTTACAACAGTAAATTGCAGCTTTAAAGGTATGATTATATTCATTAATACTTATAATAAAGTAAGCTAAGAATTAAGCTGTTGGGCTCATAATCCAGAAATAGATGTTAATCTCTTTATTATTTAGTTTGGTTTTGGCTATAAGGCATTAACTGTACATTAAGTTGATACATGGTAAAGAAGTTTATTATATTGTGAGTAGAAATTAATTTTTTATTAATCTATATGATGATATATTAAAATTAATTAGTAATATTAAAAAGTTATGATATTTAGATAATTTCACAACACCAGTACAGAAATTTATTAAAATAATGAAAGTTGGTAATAGATAAATGTAGTAAGAACTAGTAAAACATTGTGCCAGCAACTGCGGTTATACAATTGGTTCAAGTTAATGAATTTTCGGCTTAAAAGGTAGTTAGAAAATAGTAAGTAAGATATAAAAATATTTTATGATAGGTTAAATTTGTAATAAAATTATAGTATCTAAAATGTCTTATGTTTGAGTCTGCGAAATTTTAGGTAAAAACTGGGATTAGATACCCCACTATTCTAAAATTTAAATTTTAATATATGTTTGCCAGGGTACTACGAGAATTAATCTTAAAACCCAAAAGACTTGGCGGCACCTTATATCTTTTTAGGGGAACCTGTCCTGTAATCGATAATCCTCGAATAACCTGACCTTTTTTAGTTTTTCAGTTTATATACCGCCGTCGTCTGGTCACTTTTTAAAAATAAAGAAGTGAGCACAATGAATATGAATTATATTTCATTACGTCAGGTCAAGGTGTAACTAATAAGAAGGAAGAGATGGGTTACAATTTGTAAATAAAAATTATGGAATATAATGTGAAATTAATTATATGAAGGTGGACTTAATAGTAAAATTGAAGTAGAGAGTCAATTTGAATGTTGCTCTAGGTGTGCACACATCGCCCGTCGCTCTCGTTTTGAAATGAGATAAGTCGTAACAAAGTAGGTGTAACGGAAGTTGCTCCTAGATCAAGATATAGCATAAAATTAATGCATTTCATTTACACTGAAAGGAAAATTGTGCAATTCAATTTATTTTGATAAATTATATATAGTATAACATAATATAAGTTGATAGATAATTATAATGACAGAAATATCTAAATTTTATAGTATTATGTAAAGAAATATATTTAAAATAACTATAGAAAAGAAGTACCGTGAGGGAAATATTTAATTTAAAATAAAGTAAGAATTAATATCTGTACCTTTTGCATCATGATTGTTTGAGAGTATATTATAAAGTATAATATCCCGAAATTATTTGAGCTATTATATAACTTAGTTCAATGTTGCAAAATTGTCTTTAGATTATATAATAGAAGTGAAACGTAAATCGGAAATAATGATAGCTGGTTGACCTAGAAATATATGTAAGTATAGCTTTAATTATAGATTATTTTAATGTTTAATTAAAATAATTGATTGATTTAAGTTCTATAAAAGAGTATAAGCTCTTTTATAAATTAATAATATTTTGAATTAGATTGAAGTTTAAGTGGGCTTAGAATTTGCCATCTTAGTGAGTTTGTTATTAAAAAGAAATTTAATAAAACAAATTTTTATTTTATATTTTAATAAATATAGGTTTGTTTAACTTTAAATTTATAAGTTAAGTAATTATAAATAAATGAGTATATTAGTAATTTAAAAATAAATAAAATTATCGAAGTTAAGTAATATTTTATATTTAAGTATTGTGATTTTTGAAGTTAATTTAAGGAATTCGGCAAATATAAATCCCGCCTGTTTATCAAAAACATCGCTTTTTGTTGTATTGAATATAAAAAGTAGAGCCTGCCCAGTGAAGTGAAATTTAAACGGCCGCAGTACCCTGACTGTGCGAAGGTAGCATAATCATTTGCTCTTTAATTAGGAGCTGGAATGAATGGTTTGACGAGGGTTTAACTGTCTTAAATTAATTTATTAAAAATTGACTTTTAGGTGAAAAGGCCTAAATTAAGCTAGAGGACAAGAAGACCCTATTGAGCTTTAATTACTTTTCAAGTTATTAACATATAAATATAGTTTAGTTTGGAAAATGATTTGGATTGGGGCGATCAAGGAAAATAATAAACTTCCTTTTATTTTACTAGAAATATAGTTTAGTGATCCAAAATTTTTGATTATAAGAATAAGTTACCATAGGGATAACAGCGTAATCCTTTTTGAGAGTTCTTATCGAAAAAAGGGGTTGCGACCTCGATGTTGGACTAAGATGTCCTGAAGGTGTAGCAGCTTTTAAGGGTTGGTCTGTTCGACCATTAAAATCTTACATGATCTGAGTTCAGACCGGCGTGAGCCAGGTTGGTTTCTATCCTTAGTTTTTAATAGTGTTTTTACTAGTACGAAAGGACCGTTTAAAACTGATTTTTATAGAGATCAAGTAATATGATTATATATAATTTAATAATAAATAATGAGGTTATTAGTTAGATTGGCAGAATACATGCAATTGATTTAGGATCAATAGATATAGGTGGAATTCCTTTATTTAACATAAATGTTAAGATGGCAGATTAGTGCAATAGATTTAAGCTCTATATATAAAGGTGGGTTGCCTTTTCTTAATAATGGTTTTATCTGTTATTTCTAGTGTAATTACTTATGTTTTAATATTATTAGGAATGGCCTTTTTTACATTACTTGAGCGAAAGGGTTTAGGATATTTTCAAATTCGTAAAGGTCCTAACAAAGTAGGTTTGATGGGGTTGCCTCAGCCTTTGGCTGATGCAGCCAAACTATTAACAAAAGAAATAGTAAACCCTATTCTAGCTAATTTGTTTCCTTACTTTTTTGCTCCTATTTTAAGGTTAATTTTAGCATTATTGTTATGACAACTATACCCTTCTGAATATTTTATAACTAGAATTTTTTGAGGGATTTTGTTGTTTTTATGTATTTCCTCTTTAAATGTGTATGGGACGTTGGTAGCAGGATGATCATCTAACTCTAAATATTCATTATTAGGATCTTTACGGGCTGTTGCTCAGACTATTTCTTATGAGGTAAGGTTAAGTTTGATTATGCTATTTAGATTATGTGTAAGATCTAGATTTAGCTTTTTGGAAATTAATATGAGAAATGAATTTATATGAGTAGGAATGTTAATATTTCCTATTGGGTTAATTTGATATGTGTCTACATTAGCTGAAACTAATCGTGCTCCTTTTGATTTTGCGGAAGGGGAATCTGAAATTGTGTCTGGGTTTAATATTGAGTATAGTGCTGGTGGTTTCGCTTTAATTTTTATGGCTGAATATACTAGAATTTTGTTTATGAGAATAATATCTTCTTTATTGTTTTTTGGAGGTAGGTTTTTTATTTTTAATAGTGATATTATTATATATTTTAAGATACTATTTTTTTCTTTTGTATTTGTGTGGGCTCGTGCCACACTTCCTCGACTTCGATATGATTTGTTGATGAATTTAACTTGAAAATGTTTTTTACCTATTTCTTTAAGAGGATTAATCTTTGTTTGTGGTAATAAATTCTTAATTGAGCTTTTTTAGATCAAACGGTAGTTTAATTTAAAACGAAGGCATTGGAAGCCTTTAATCTTCTTTTTGAAGTTGTTTGATTTATGATATTAATTATTATAGGAAGAATTGTTAGAAGAATAGCTTTTATTATACCGTCTATGATGCAACCTTTGAGATTAGGTGTAACTATTATAGGATTGAGAATATTTTCTTGTTTATTAGTTGGGTTTGAGTTTTCTAGATGATATGGTTATATTATATTTTTAATTTATGTTGGTGGTTTGTTAGTAATATTTAGATATGTTGCTGCTCTAAGACCTAATAATTTTTTTTCTGGTGTTAAAAACTTGATTCTGTTTATTTCAAGATTTTTTGTTTTTTTAACGGTGTTTTTTAGATTTTTCTTTATAAATAATATGAAGTTACTAAATTTAAATTTAGAGAATTATGAATATAAGGAAAGAATTACTGGGATTTTAATTTGCAGCTCTTATAATGTTGGAATTTTAATTTTTTTAGGAATTGTATTGTTATTAGCTTTGGTAGCTGTAGTGAAAATTTGCTTTCAACAACAGGCTCCTTTACGTCCATATGGTTAAATTATGCTAAGTCCTATTCGTAAAAATCATTCTGTTTTGAAAATTATTAATGGATCTTTATACGATTTACCTGCTCCTGGAAATTTATCTATTTGGTGAAATTTTGGTTCTCTTCTTGGGATATGTTTAGTAATTCAAATTTTAACTGGAATTTTTTTGGCAATACATTATACTGGAAGAGTTGAAATAGCTTTTAGAAGAGTTGCTCATATTAGTCGTGATGTAAATTATGGGTGATTTATTCGTTATACGCATGCTAATAGTGGATCTTGATTTTTTATTTGTTTATATTTACATGTTGGTCGAGGAATTTATTACGGTTCTTACATAAATATACACACTTGAAATATTGGTGTTATTATTTTACTACTAGTAATGATGACGGCTTTTTTAGGGTATGTTTTGCCTTGAGGGCAAATATCTTTTTGAGCTGCAACTGTAATTACTAATCTTTTATCTGCTATTCCATATGTTGGAAAGATGTTGGTTGAATGAATTTGAGGTGGTTTTGCTATTGATAATGCTACTTTAAGACGTTTTTATGCCTTTCATTTTCTATTTCCTTTTGTTATTGCTGCTTTAAGTGCTTTACATATACTATTTTTACATGAAACTGGATCTAATAATCCATTAGGAGTGAACAGTGATAGTGAAAAGATTCCTTTTCATATCTATTACACTGTTAAGGATTTTGTAGGGTTTATTGTTGTATTGTTCTTTTTATGTATGCTTGTATTATTGTCCCCGCATATATTAACTGACCCTGAAAATTTTATTCCTGCAAACCCTTTGGTTACTCCTGTTCATATTCAACCTGAATGATATTTCTTGTTTGCATATGTTATTCTTCGTTCCATCCCTAATAAGTTGGGAGGAGTAGTAGCTTTAGTTATATCTGTATTAATTTTATTTATTATGCCAGTAGTACATCTTGGAAAATTCCGTTCTAATGCTTTTTATCCATTAAATCAGATTTTATTTTGATGTCTAGTTGGATGTATAATAATTTTAACTTGAATTGGGGTATGTCCTGTAGAGATACCATATTATGTTATTGGACAAATCTTCACCTTTTTTTATTTTTCTTTTTTTATTATTCATCCTCTATTACATAAGATATGAGATAATATTATTTACGTTTAAGTAGTTTATGCCTCAGTTAAGCCCGTTAAATTGATTGTTTTTATTTTTTGTGTTTTGGTGTGTAATTTTTTTAATAATATGTGTAGTTTGATGATCGACAGGTCAACACTATGATATAAAATCTGAATTTAAAAGAGAGAAAATTTCTAGTCGAATGTTTAATTGAAAGTAGTATGAGGAATTAGTTAAAATATAATATAGGTTTGTCAAACCTAAGTTACTATATTGATTAGTATTTCTTGAAAATGATGGTTGATATTTTTTCTTCTTTTGATGATCATAATATAGTATTTATATCTTTTGTGATAATTTTATGGTTAGGCACTCTATGAATTTTAATATTATTCATAATAAAATATTGAGTTGGTCACTCTCGTTGAACAATTCTTATAAATAGTCCTAAGCAAATTATTTTTTCTCAAGTTTTTCGCTCTTTTGGTAAAAATTTAGGTGGTTTTGTAAATGTAATTGTTGGTTTATTTATATTCTTATTAGTAACTAATTTACTTGGGTTGTTTCCTTATGTTTTTAGAAGAACTAGTCATCTGGCTGTTACATTTAGATTAGCATTTCCTTTTTGGTTTTCTCTTTTACTTTCAGGGTTTGTGAATAATATATATGCTTTTGCTGCTGGCTTATTGCCGAGAGGTGCACCTGTTGTGTTAAATCCATTTTTGGTATTAGTAGAGAGACTAAGAATTTGTATGCGTCCAATTACTTTATCTATTCGATTAACTGCTAATATGGGTGCTGGTCATGTTATTTTAGGGTTGTTGGGAACTTATTTAAGATCTGGAATTTTTTCATATCCATTATTGGTGACATTGTTACTTGTATTTGTTCAAGTAGTTTATTTTGTTTTTGAGTTTGGTGTAAGTTTAATTCAAGGTTATGTGTTCTCCCTTCTTTTAACTTTATATGCTGATGAACATACTCATTAAAATAAATATAATAATATTTATTATAATTATATAATGTTTTAAGATATAACTATCTCCTTAGCATCTTCAGTGCTATGCTCTAAAATTATAAGCTATTAAAACATTTATATAATGAATGAAATAAAAATGATAAGAATAGAAGCTACAATTATTATTATGATGAATGATGGAACAAGATTATTTTGATAGTGTTGATTTGATAAAGATAATGAGGATAGAGAGTTAATTGACCCTTGCCCTCCATAAATTTCTATTCATCCTTGGTCAATAAAATTGTAAAGCTTTCCTCTAGTCTTAAGAGGTGTAGTAATAGTTTTTTGTCTTGAAATCAGTGCTAAGAATCATATAGATGAAAGGAAATAATGGTTAATTGAAGTTGTTGGAGATCTATTTGTGTTGGTATTTCATAGTATAATACCTGATCAAACTCCTAATAAAATAACTATTGATGTTAATAGTTTTATGTTGAGAGGTAAGATTAAGGACTCGTTAAAAGAAGGAATAATAAATTGTAATAAAAATCCTCTGAAAATGGCTCCTATTGTTAAAATTATTATAGGTGAGGTCATTTGTCAGTATTCATCTGAAAAAGATGAAAATGGTAAATGATTATTTTGTTTTCACAGCACTAGAATTGATAATCGGATTCTATAAGTGGCTGTTAATCCTGTTGCAAAAAATACTAACAATAGAATAATTATATTAGAATTTGAGGATAATATTGTTTCTAGAATAAGGTCTTTTGAATAAAAACCTGCTATAAATGGGGCTCCACATAGAGCTAAGTTTGCTGTATTTAAACATGAAATAGTAAGTGGCATTTGTTTTCAAATGTTTCCTATAGTGCGAATATCTTGATTGTGAGAGTTGTTATAAATAATTGCTCCTGCACACAAGAATAATAGAGCTTTAAATATAGCGTGTGTGTAAAGATGAAATAAAGCTAACATAGGTATTTTTAACGAAATTCTTAGCATTATTACGCCTAATTGACTTAAGGTAGATAGCGCAATAATTTTTTTTAAGTCAAACTCAAAGTTCGCCCCAATTCCTGCTATAAGTAATGTTAGTGATGAGAATAGTATAGATCATCAGAAAAATGAAGAGTAAGAACTAATAAAAGGGTAAAAACGAATAAGTAAAAAAACACCTGCGGTAACAAGAGTAGAAGAATGAACTAGAGCTGAAACTGGAGTAGGTGCTGCTATCGCGGCTGGTAATCAACTAGAAAACGGAATTTGAGCTCTTTTAGTTATGGCTGCAACTGTAATGGCCGCTATCACTACTCATGAGAATGGGTGAAAAATGAAGTGGTTAGATGATCAAAATCCTTGATTAATTGATAAGGTAATTGCAATAATTAATATAACATCTCCAATACGATTTGCTAGAGCTGTAATTATACCTGCTGCTAGAGATTTTGGATTTTCATAATAAATAACTAGTGCAAAAGAGACAATTCCTAAGCCATCTCACCCAATCAGTAATGAAGCTATATTTGGAATAAATACTAATAAATTTATTGATATAACAAATAGTATTACTAATCAAATAAAACGAGCAAGAAATTTTTCTTCGTCTATATATTTTGTGGAAAATATAAGTACTGAAGCCGAGATTAGACAGACTACATTGCTAAATGATAATCTTAAAGGGTCTAAAATTACTGGAAAAGTTAAAGTAGCTGTTCTTGTTGTAATAATATCTCATTCTATTAATAATCATTTATTTGAGACACAAAAATAAATTGTTAAAGGAAGAATTATAATGGAATATGAGAATAAAAATAGAGAAGATATAGATGATGATTTAATAATATTGATATTCATTGGGTTAAATAAATATAAAATTTATCTTCAAAGCCACAATTTGATATTTTGTTTAAACTAATTTAACCATTTAATTAAATTAATCATGAGCAAATATAATCTGTTTTTATAATTAGAATATTTACTGGAATAATGTGTAGTGATATAAGAATAAAATTTTGTATTTTATATGGCATAAATGAGGAAATAAATTTAGGTGAGCCTCCATGTTGGGTGGATCTATATAAATATAGCCTATAAGCTGCTGCTAAGAATGTTATTGATGAAAGAGGAATTAGTAATCATGTTGAAATAAATAATGATGATATAAATAGGAAGATTTCTCCTAAAAGATTAATAGATGGAGGTGCAGCCATATTTGAAATACAAGATAAGAATCATCATAATGATATTGCTGGGGTTAATATAAGAGCACCTTTAGAAATAAATAAACTACGTGATGATACTTTTTCATAGTTAAAATTTGTTAGTGCAAATAATGAAGATGAACATAATCCATGGGCTAATATTATAGTCAGTCTTCCTTGTCATCCTCATGATGATATCGAAATACACCCTCCTACTACCAAGGATATATGACCTACTGACGAGTATGCTACTAGAGATTTAATGTCTGTTTGACGTAAACACATTAAACTTGTAATTATTCCTCCAAATAATGAGAAGATTATAATAAAAATTGAGAATAAAGAGAATTTGAAGTAGAATACTTGTATTATTCGTAATATTCCATATCCCCCGAGTTTTAACAGAACTCCTGCTAAAACTATAGAGCCTGCTACAGGTGCTTCTACATGAGCTTTTGGTAACCATAAATGAACTGAAAAAATAGGAGTTTTTACTAGAAAAGCTAATAAGAGAAATAATCATTGGATCTCGAACAGTCAAGAATAATGATTAAATAAGTTAATTTTTTGTATGAATAATGATAGATGGCCTGCTTTTGAGTAAGAAAATATTAAAAGAATAAGGAGTGGTAGAGAAGCTATAATAGTATATATTATTATATATATTCCTGCTTGAAGACGCTCTGGCTGATAACCTCATCTTAAAATTAAAATTAATGTAGGGATTAAGGATATTTCAAAGAAGATATAAAATCAGATTATATTAGATATTGAAAATGAAATAAATAGAGAAATGTTCAATAATATTACTGTTAAAATGAATATGTTAGGAGACTTATTTGTATGAACAATTTTATAGCTAGCTAAAATTATTATAGCTGTAATTCAAGATGTTAAAATAATTAAAGGGATAGATAAAGAGTCTAATGTAATAAATTGTGTTATGTATGAAAATCTTAGTATTGGGTTGAAAAGGAGTAAAAAGGAGAAAAATGATATAATTGCTGTTGATCATAAAATTATTCATCATGAATATTTATTTTTACTAAAAATAAACATAAAAGAATTGATAAAAATAAGATTTAACATTTTATTGAATTAAAATTAAAAACGTAATCATTACCATGTGTTCGAATTAAAGCAACTAAAATAGCTAATCCTAGACTTGCTTCACATGCTCCTAATGTAATAAGAATAAGTAAGAAGAATCTTTCGGTTGAAAGAGTTGAAGATGCAGATATTATAATAAATAATCTTAATATTATTGCCTCTAATCTTAATAATATATTAAGTAAATGTTTATATTGAATTATAATAGTAATAATTGCAGATCAGAAGCAAATAGTACCACAAATGAACAGAATAGAGAATATTGTCATAATTATTAGCTATAGAAGCTGAAAATAAAGCGTTGGTCTTGTAAATCGAAGGTTGAAATATATATTTCCTATGGCTAAAGTTATTAAGCGAGTCGAACGCTTTAAGGTTGTTTTCAAAACAATCTTTACTCCGAGTAAATAACTAATATAAAAATATATTGGTAATAATAATATTATGAGGCGTGGGTAGCTACTCAGTTAATAAAAGAAGAAATATTTACTGCTTCTACTACAATTGGTATGAAGGAGTGATTTGCTCCACAAATTTCTGAGCATTGGCCGTAGTAAAGTCCCGGTTGATTAATAAAAAATCTAATTTGGTTTAGTCGTCCTGGAATTCCATCAACTTTTACACCTAATGAGGGGATAGTTCATGAATGAATTACATCCGCAGCTGTTACTAAAAGACGAATTGTGGCATTAAAAGGTACTACTATTCGATAATCAACCTCTAAAAGTCGAAAATCTCCTTCTTTTAGATCTTCTGTTCTTACTATGTAAGAATCAATTTCTAATCTATTAAAATCAGAATATTCGTAACTTCAGTATCATTGGTGTCCTACTGTTTTAATGGTAAGAACTGGATCGTTAACTTCATCTAGAAGGTAAAGTAAGCGTAGAGATGGAAGTGCTAAGAATACTAAAATAATAGCTGGTGCAATTGTTCAAACTGTTTCAATTTGTTGTCCTTCTAAAATGTAACGACATGTATATGATCTTATGATTAAAGATATAATGGCGTAACCAATGAGTGATGCTACTATTACTAAAATTAGCATGGCATGATCATGAAAAAAAATTAATTGTTCCATTAAGGGAGATACAGCATCTTGAAGTCCTAATTGTCCTCAAAAGAGCATAACAGTTTATAGAAGTTATAAAATTAGGCTCGTACTAAAGCTGTAGTTTCTGAAAGGTTATGGAAATCTACAGGAAGAAGATCATCTCATTCAGTGTCTGTTCCTATGTAAGAACTTCAAATTACAGAACGTTGAGCTGAGAAGGCTTCTCAAACAATGAACATAAAGTATAAAACACTAATAAATGAAATTATAGAACCAAATGATGATAACACATTTCATTTTGTAAAGCAATCAGGATAATCGGAGTATCGTCGTGGTATTCCACTTAATCCTAAGAAGTGTTGTGGGAAGAATGTTAAGTTTACACCAATAAACATAATGAAGAAATGAGCTTTTGTTCAAATTGGATGAAGAGTTAATCCTGTTATTAGAGGGAATCAGTAATTAAAAGCTGCAAATAGAGCAAATACAGCTCCCATTCTTAATACATAATGGAAGTGAGCAACTACATAATATGTGTCGTGCATCATAATATCTAATGATGAATTAGCTAGAACTACTCCTGTTAATCCACCAATTGTAAATAAGAAAATGAATCCTAATGCTCATACTATAGGAGTCTCGTACTTGATACGAGAACCATAAATTGTGGCTAATCAACTAAATACTTTAATACCTGTAGGTACGGCAATAATTATAGTTGCAGCTGTAAAATATGCTCGTGTATCAACGTCTATCCCTACAGTAAACATATGATGAGCTCATACAATAAACCCTAAAATACCAATTGCTATTATAGCATAAATTATTCCTAAAGTACCGAATACTTCTTTTTTACCTGCATGATGACTAATAATATGAGAAATCATTCCAAATCCTGGTAAAATTAAAATATATACTTCAGGATGACCGAAGAATCAAAATAAATGTTGATATAAAATAGGATCACCACCTCCTGCTGGATCGAAGAATGATGTATTGAAGTTTCGATCTGTAAGTAGTATAGTAATTGCACCAGCTAGTACTGGAAGAGATAATAGAAGAAGAACAGCAGTAATTTTAATTGATCAAACAAATAAAGGTATACGTTCAAATCGCATTCCTCGTGATCGTATATTGATTGCTGTTGTAATAAAATTAATTGATGCTATAATTGAAGATGCACCTGCTAAATGAAGAGAGAAAATTGTTAAATCAACAGATGCTCCTGCGTGAGCAAGATTACCTGATAGTGGAGGGTAAACAGTTCATCCTGTTCCAGCTCCTCTTTCTACAGCAGCTGACCCTAAAAGAAGGGTTAAAGCTGGGGGTAAAAGTCAGAAACTTATATTATTCATTCGAGGAAAAGCTATATCTGGTGCTCCTAATATCATAGGAACAAATCAATTTCCAAATCCTCCTATTATTATAGGTATTACTAAGAAGAAAATTATAATAAATGCATGAGCAGTTACAATTACGTTATATAGCTGGTCGTCACCTAATAGTGCTCCTGGCTGACCTAATTCAGCTCGAATTAAAAGACTAAGAGAAGTTCCTACTATTCCGGCTCAAATAGCAAATAAAATATACAATGTTCCAATATCTTTGTGATTGGTAGAAAATAACCAACGCAT